TAGTCACAATATGGCTTCTAATGAAGCCAATTTAGTTATTAGCCAAGCCGAAGTCAACGAGGGCAGCACTGTAAAGAAATTAAAACCTCGAGCTAGAGGACGTAGTTTTCCGATAAAAAGATCAACCTGTCATATAACTATTGTAATGAAAGACATATCTTTAGATGATGAATATGTAGAGATAGATTCGTTAAAAAAACCTAAATGGAAAAAAAAATATACAGCTACGACGTATTATGATATGTATAGCAGTGGGGGAATATGGGACAAAAAATAAATCCACTTGGTTTCAGACTTGGTACAACTCAAGGTCATCACTCCCTTTGGTTTGCCCAACCAAAAAAGTATTCTGAGGGTTTACAAGAAGATCAAAAAATAAGAAATTGTATCAAGAATTATATACAAAAAAATATGAGAATACCCTCTGGAGTCGAGGGAATTGCACGTATAGAGATTCAAAAAAGAATCGATCTGATCCAGGTCATAATCTTTATGGGATTTCCAAAGTTATTAATAGAAAGTCGTCCACGGGGAATCGAAGAATTACAAACGAATTTACAAAAAGAATTTAATTGTGTAAACATAAACCGAAAACTAAATATTGCTATCACAAGAATTGCAAAACCTTATGGAAACCCAAATATTCTTGCAGAATTCATAGCCGGACAATTAAAGAATAGAGTTTCATTTAGAAAAGCAATGAAAAAAGCTATTGAATTAACTGAACAAGCGGATACAAAAGGAATTCAAGTGCAAATTGCAGGGCGTATCGACGGAAAAGAAATTGCACGTGTTGAATGGATCAGAGAGGGTAGGGTTCCCCTACAAACGATCCGAGCTAAAATTGATTATTGTTCCTATACAGTTCAAACAATTTATGGGGTATTAGGCATCAAAATTTGGATATTTATAGACGAAGAATGATAAAATAAATCTTTACTTATCTTTTCCTTCTATCCAATTATCTAATAAAAAAAGAAATATTTCTTAATTCTTTTCATTTTATAGGGTTGAATAAAAATTAGATTAACCATTTATTTGATATAATTGCTATGCTTAGTGTGTGACTCGTTGGTTTTTTAGGGGTAGGATTAAAACCAACCTGAACTAATTAAGAAGTAATAACCAACTCATCACTTCGCATTATCTGGATCTAAAGTCTCAGTCAAAATATGATATATCGGTCATATCTTTGTAGCAACTGACAATTTTTTGCATAAAAAAGGAACCCGATTCTAAGTCGTAAAGCAAAATAGAGAAAAGGTGTGGATAAATGGAAATATGAGAGAAAGACAGAAAAAGAATATTAATGACATATAATTCCAATATGTAAGGTCTATAAACCACTTAAAGCAGTGTAATAAAGCATCACTACTGATTGATTCATCCATAATAGAATGAATCTTCTTATAAATCAAAAAAAAAAAGAGCTTCGAGCCAATAAAGACTGAGAAAATTGACTCAAGAACAAATTAAATTTCATCATTAGCTCCATTGTAGAATTCAGACCTAACCATTGAATAAGAAGCGATGGGAACGATGAAACCCGTGAATGCAAAATGAATCTTAACGATTCACAGGTCGGGATGGCGGAACGAACCGAAACTCTATTCATCTAGCTGAGAAAACATGAGCTAATCCTACAATTGAAACAAAAATAGAGATTGAAAGAGTAAATATCCGCCCGCGAAAACTTTATTTTTTTATTGCTAAATTTGGGGCAATACGTTAACTACAAAACAAAAATTAGAACCTTCTAAAAAAGAAAAAACTAAATATTATTATGTTTGAACAAATAATTGAAATTCGATTTCTTGATCTGCATCTTCAATTTTTGGAAATTGATAATAAAATAAATAAAATAGAAAAAATATTTAGTTATCCATTTCAACAAGCAACAAGATATACAAATTACTAATCTAATAGATTAGATAAGTTAGATTCGATGAAATCTTAAACAATTGACTTATTTGATTTATTACTCAATAAATACGTGTATATCTGAATTTCAATTAAATATTTTAGATTTCGAATACTTTTATTTCGTCGCGAGGAGCCGTATGAGGTGAAAATCTCATGTCCGGTTCTGAAGTAGAGGTGGAATTCAAAAAAAAAACATCAACTATAACCCCAAAAGAACCAGATTCCGCAAACAACATAGAGGAAGAATGAAAGGAATATCTTATCGAGGTAATCATATTTGTTTCGGTAAATATGCTCTTCAGGCACTTGAACCCGCTTGGATCACATCTAGACAAATAGAAGCAGGCCGACGAGCAATGACACGAAATGCGCGTCGTGGTGGAAAATTATGGGTACGCATTTTTCCAGACAAACCAGTTACACTAAGACCCGCGGAAACCCGAATGGGTTCCGGAAAAGGATCCCCTGAATATTGGGTAGCTGTTGTTAAACCCGGTCGAATACTTTATGAAATGAGTGGAGTAACAGAAAATATAGCTAGAAGGGCTATTTCAATAGCAGCATCTAAAATGCCTAT